CATCCATGGAATCAAAATTTCACTATTATCATTATGAACTGACAGGAGCTGGTATTTTTACAAGAAATCTCTAGCCAGCCTTCCCGCAAGAGGTTTTTCTTAACACCAATCATATCATATTAGTACTAGATAGAAATGGTAACTCCAACGATTTCTTTGTCCTCAACGCCTACTATATTCCAGGAATTAGTCACTTCAACAATCTTTGATGGTTCGACGGGTATCCAAAGTACGAACGAGATGGATGTTTGTTGTCCCGACCATTCTTGATAGTCCCGATACCGATAAGGAAAAGGGTAATTTATAACAAAGTTTTCGTGTTGTTGATTCCTAGGTGTAGTGCTTCTTCCCCCTATCCCGCCCCCCGTTAGTACTAGTATAGTAGGATTGACCTGCAATACAGAACTTACAGGTGTAACCTTTTGTTCAATACTAAAATCGACAATTTAAAGTATCTGAGGCTGGATCAATCGAGGATACACGACAGAAGGAATTGTTCTATCTCCAAACTTTACCTTCACCAAGCGTAGGTTTTTTTCAATAATTTGGTTCTTTCTATTCCAAACCGCGTATTTTTCTCGTAAGACTGCGATGAGGGCTAAAAAAACAAGAAAACACAGAATCAAATCACACCATCCCTGTAATAGGTAAATGCCTTTTTTTCTCCTAAAGTTGTCGGAATTATTCGTAATAAAATATTGGCTACAATTGAAGAGGTCTTATCAATAAAATTTCCATTTATCCTAGATCTAGGCATAATTAACAATCCATTCTATAATTCTTCTCATTACCCCTCGCCTCGGGGAAAATGATCCCACAAACATAAGGAATTGTAGTACAAAATAACATAAAAACAGAGATATGATTCTCGAATTTGGAATAGATATATGGGGTAGTTGATGAGATTAAATTGTCGATAAATTACATTTGAAAGGAATTTTGGATTCCTATAGAATCATTGATCATTCGTACTTGATACTGTCATAATATGAATGACTCGCTATTCACTCGGTTTCTAATCAATAATAAGATTATGTAGGAGAGATGGCCGAGCGGCTCAAGGCGTAGCATTGGAACTGCTATGTAGGCTTTTGTTTACCGAGGGTTCGAATCCCTCTCTTTCCGTTTCTGCTAATTAATCAACGTTACCGACCACAATGTATCAAATAACAATTGATACCTTTATTCCAACAGCTTTATTTGATAGAGATTCTCTATTCCTAATTCCATTACGTTGTTTGGTATGGTACGTAAAATACAAATATCGTGGAAAGCGCAAAAAGGGAAAAAAAATCCTACCGCTGACCTATTTGCGATACGTGAATGAAAAAAAAAAATAAGGATCAAGGCCCTTAGATCTATTTACTTCGGCGAAAGGAGTGACATAGACATAATTGTCTGAACTTTTTTTGTTATTTTTATTAGGCTCAAGTCTGACGGGAATAATATTCTACGACTAACAACTCATTTATTTTTAAACCGATCCATTTACTATCTATTATTTGATTTACTAATCCTTTATATTGGAATGGGTCAATAGTTAAATGGTTTGGCAATTTCTCCTGGTGGGGGGAGGAAGCAATAAAATTTTGAATTAGAGCTTTCGATCTTTGTTTATTCTTTGTAGTAATAATATCTCGGGGTTTGCAACGATAGCTTGGTATATCCACTATACGACCATTAACTAAAATATGTCTATGGTTAACTAATTGCCTGGCTCCAGGAATGGTCGAAGCCATACCCAATCGAAAAAGTATGTTATCTAAACGCATCTCAAGTAGTTGTAATAAAATCTGACCCGTCGATCCTTTGGCTTTTCCAGCGATATGCACATATTTAAGTAATTGTCGCTCTGTCAGACCATAATGAAAACGCAATTTTTGTTTTTCTTCTAGACGAATACGATATTGTGATCTTTTCCCAGAACGCAATTGAGTTTTAAGATCACTTCCGGATCTGGGTCTTTTACTAGTTAATCCTGGTAACGCCCCCAGGCGGCGTATTTTTTTGAAACGAGGTCCTCGGTAACGAGACATAAAGACTCCTTTTTTATTATTTTATTTCATTTTACAGAAAATAAATCGAAATTAAGACTGAACTAAAGGATAAACAAAGCAAAGCGGGATCTACTGAAGTATTTCAAAGTAGAATGAAATGGGTTGTATTGATATCCGGATTTTTTGTATATATAGGAAGTTAAGGTTCTGTTTTAGGATTTGTTCTGCCTAGATCTAATAGTTCTAATCAATTTTTTTTATTCTTTATTATTCTATAGTTTTTTTTATTCATAGTTACAAGTTAACACGACATAATAGATTGGTGACCGACCCTGCATTGAAAAAAGAGAGATTCTCAATCCTAGAAAAAATATATAGAGAAAAAAGCCGGCTATCGGAATCGAACCGATGACCATCGCATTACAAATGCGATGCTCTAACCTCTGAGCTAAGCGGGCTCACATAAGAGAAATAGAAATAATGTATAGGAATTCAGGAAACTCTCCTATCTTCTTAGATATTAGCTATTAATTTCATATGAACTATAGAATTTCTAATTCTATAGTTCATATGAAATGAAATAACTATATATTACATATTCTATAACTAGAATATGAATTCTATTCTAATAATAGAAATATATGGTATATAAATATATGACTAATTCTAATTTTCATTCTATCATTATACATAATATATATGATAGAATTCTATTTATTTTACATAGTTATAATTTTCTATTTTTTTTTTATGATAATACTATTTTTATTTGATAATATCAATCAAATTTTGATTAGAAAAAATTTCATTATTTCTTAGAGCATTTATAGCAAATTCGGTTAATTATATATATATATATTATTATTATAATAATTTTAGGGGATCGGTCCTAAGAATAAGATACGGATAAAGATACAACCAAAATGCTAATGAAAGATTCCTCTGATTTCATTCGGAAAAGGAATAGGTAGGACGAAAAAAAAACAAGAATGAATATCGACCGTTCCAGTATTCCAAATGGTTCTGTAAAAAAGAAGGGCGCGAGAGGCGTATATATATATGTGGGATATATCTATCTATATTGAATTGCAGGTACATCAATGATAGAATCATTTCTGATTGAAATAAATATGGTTCATACAATAGAGAAGAGATGAAATGAAAGAGGATGTCCAAAAAAAGAACATAGCAGCATACACTTTTTCGATATGGGAATCATTATATAATGAATTCAACACTTCCAAGATAAATGAAAGAAGTGGATGGTATTAGAACTAGGTCCTTGTCTAAGAGGGGATATGGCGAAATTGGTAGACGCTACGGACTTGATTGAATTGAGCCTTAGTATGGAAACCTGCTAAGTGGTAACTTCCAAATTCAGAGAAACCCCGGAAAAAGGGGGGGCAATCCTGAGCCAAATCTTTATTTTGAGAAAACAAAGGTTTTAAAAACTAGAATAAAAAAGGGATAGGTGCAGAGACTCAACGGAAGCTATTCTAACGAATGTAGTTGACTACGTTGTGTTGGTAGCCGGAATCCTTCTATCGAAATTAAAAAAAAAAACTATCGAAATGAAAGAAAGGATAACTCTATATACCTAATACGTATACATATTACCATATCAAACGATTAATCATGACCCAAATCCATTATATATATATGCAAAATGGAGAGTTATTGTGGATCTATTCCAATCGAGAAGAATCGAATATTCGGTGATCAAATCTATCATTTCAGAGTTTGATAGATCTTTTGAAAAACGGATTAATCGGATAGAGAATAAAGAGAGAGTCCCATTCTACATGTTATTAACGACAACAATGAAATTTATAGTAAAAGGAAAATCCGTCGACTTTAGAAATCGTGAGGGTTCAAGTCCCTCTATCCCCAATAAAAAGTCCATTTTACTTCCTCACTATTTCTATTATTATTATATTCTTTTTTTTCATCTTCCTCGATCAGCATCAGCGGTTCCAACAAAATTCAATATCTTTCTCATTAATTCTACTCTTTCGCAAACAGATCCGAACAGAAATCTTTGGATCTTATCCCAATTGGGTTTGGATAGATATGATACCTGTACAAATGAGCATATATGGGAACGGAATTCTCATTATTGAATCATTCACAGTCCATATCATTATTCTTACGTTTCCAAAGAAAGTCTTCTTTTTGAATGAAGATCTAAAACTAAGAAATTTCGGGTACTATACCATACCAAATTTTTTAATACTTTGGTAGTCTCTTTAATTTCTATAGATAGAAGTACTCTATTAGGATGATGCGCGGGAAATGGTCGGGATAGCTCAGTTGGTAGAGCAGAGGACTGAAAATCCTCGTGTCACCAGTTCAAATCTGGTTCCTGACATGTGAATAATGTATCGGATAGATATTCATACCTCATACAAATTAATTGAGACGGGTCGGGATACATATTCATTAATAGTCTAGAGCGTGATACATATTTATTCATCTAGATGAATAAATGTATAGATTTGATATCCCCATTTTTGGGTATGGGTAAAAAATATATGTATGGTAAAGAACAAAATGATATTTTGCTCCCTTTTTTTCTTTTTTGTTTCTTGTTTTTTCAGACTGGGCTTTCTCTCACTGAAAATGTTAAGTCTTCATATATCAATAGAAAAAAACTTTGCTAAAAAACTTACATTACAAGTTTATAGGAGTTGAAGGGTAGGAATAGACAAGATGCATTTTATACACAGTACAAAAAAAATACGTTCTCTTTTCATTTCGTATTTTCTTTCATATTTATTCTATTTCTTCACTCTTGCTTGCGTTACTTTCCCGGATCCATCTAAGTTATGTGCGCGGTACAAAGTTCATGTTACAGAACTTTTTTGATTCATCCTATTGTTTCTGCTCAGACGAAATAGATATCTCCCCATTGGGGGAATATCAATGAAACCCTTTTTAGCCCGTCCCTAATACGAATTAGAGCTCCGTTATTCTGTTTCATCTAGACCAAAACAAAAAAAAAAT